GATCTTCTTGACTGTTATTCAAAAGGTCCAATAATGTATGTATGTTGGACCGTTTGAGGCAATTATAGACCCTCGGGGGCAGTTCTGATTGGTCAATAAAAATATATTTCAATGTGATTTCTGTTTTACTTTTCCTTGGATTAGCAAATTTATCATGAAAAGTAAAAAGGGGTAAAGTAACTTTGTGTTGATTGTTTTCGAAATGGAAATTTTCTTCTTCGGCATGTAAAAAGGGAATAAATAAATCAATCAAATTTCGGGAGGCTTCATGAAGTGCTTCTTTAGGAGTTAAACTTCCATTTGTCCATATTTCGATAAAGAGTATCTCTTGTTTTTCATTCCCATTCACATAAGAATGAATACTATGATTCGCATTTCGAACGGGCATGAATACAGCATCTATAGGATAACTGCCGTCTTGAAAGTTATTTGGCGTTTTTATACGATACCCACGATTCCTCTCGATTTGTAATTGAATACACAAATTAATTGGTTCTGTTAGGTTAGCTATATGCTGTGTATTATCAACGATTTCTACAGAGGGTGGTAAAATGATGTCTTGAGCAGTTACATACCCAGGACCCTTGACACAAATAGACGCATTATGAGTTCCATACAGATTACTTCTCAATACAATTTCTTTCAAATTCATTAAAATTTCATGTACAGATTCTTGAATACCTACGATGGTAGAATATTCGTGTGGTATTTTCTCAGATCTTGCACGTGTAATACATGTTCCTTCTATTTCTCCGAGTAAAGCTCTTCGCATCGCGATGCCTATTGTATCGGCTTGGCCTTTCATAAGTGGGGCCAGAATAAAGCGTCCATAATAAAGACGCTTACTGTCTGCTCTTGATTCAACACACTTCCACTGTAGTGTCCGAGTAGATACTGTTACTTTCTCTCGAACCATAGTAATATTATTTGATCAAATCATTGAATTATTTATTTCTCTTGAAATCTCTTCAATGTTTACACACGTCTTTTTTTGGGGGGCCTACAGCCATTATGTGGCATAGGGGTTACATCCCGTATGAAACTTAATAGTATGCCACTTCTACGAATAGCTCTTAATGCCGCATCTCTCCCGAGACCCGGGCCTTTTATCATGACTTCTGCTCGTTGCATACCTTGATCCACCACTGTACGAATAGCATTTCCCGCTGCGGTTTGAGCGGCAAATGGTGTCCCTCTTCTTGTACCCTTGAATCCACAAGTACCGGCGGAGGACCAAGAAATTACTCGACCCCGTACATCTGTAACAGTCACAATGGTATTGTTGAAACTTGCTTGAACATGAATAACTCCCTTTGGTATTCTACGCGCATTCTTACGTGAACCAATACGTCTATTTCTACGTGAACCAATTTTTGGTATAGGTTTTGCCATATTTTATCATCTCATAAATATAAGTCAGAGATATATGGATATATCCATTTCATGTCAAAACAGATCCTGGTTTTTTTTACTGATTTTTTTTACTGATTTTTTGTACATCTGTACATCAGGTCCTTTAGATTTTGGGAGTCCTTTTTGGTTTAAAAAGATTATCCTTGTCTTTGTTTATGTCTCGGGTTGGAACAAATTACTATAATTCGTCCCCGCCTACGGATCAATCGACATTTTTCACAAATTTTACGAACGGAGGCCCTTATTTTCATATTTGTCACTCCTTTTCTTAATTCGGAATCTACTTAATTGGAAGAAAATAAGTTTCTTAAAATTTTTAACTTCGAATTGTATCCCTACGAAAGAATGTTGAAATCAAAAAACCACCTAATTATTTGAGTCTTTACTTTTGAATATACAAATGGATATACAAATTATATGCCCTTTAGTTGAATCATAAGAACTTACCACAATTTTTATTCTATTTACTGGTAGTATACGTATAAAATTACGTTGAACCTTTCCCGAAGCAAAACCCAGAATCGGATTTTCGTTATCTAAACGAACTCGAAACATACATACCGTTGGGACGTAGTTCAGTAATTAAACCCTCGCGAATCCGTTTTTGTTCTTTCATTCCAGGTAAAACGGCTTTGAAGCATCAACTAATCAAAGAGGCATAATATTAGAAACCTACCCTTTACTCTTTTTTTTTTCACAAATATGAAAGTTCCGCATATAATTCGGCTATCAGAAAGATTACCATATATAACACAAAATTTCCCCGCCGATTCCTTCTATTCGAGCCTCTCGGTCTGTCATTATCCCTCGAGAAGTAGAAAGAATTACAATCCCCATTCCGCCTAAAATTCTCGGAATTCGTTGATAGTTAGAATAAATTCGTAGGCCGGGCCGGCTGATCCGTTTTAAATTTAAAACAGTTCTATATGATCCTTTCCTATTTCTCCTATGTCGTAGGGTTAAAACCAAAAAATATTTATTGCTTTCCTGGTGTTTTCTCACGTTTTCAATAAAACCTTCTCGTAAAAGGATTTTAACAATATTTTCAGTCATGTTAGTAGATGGTATTCGAACTGTTCTTTTTTCA